TTAGATTTTTTGGGGTAGTAAGGTTACTGTTTAGTTTTAATTTTAGGTTTATAATTAATTTTATTAATGTTGTATATATAAGAATTGTTAAATAATTAGTTTATTTTAATACTAAGATCTGAGAGAATTAACGAAAGTTAAATACGGAAATTAATAAGAGTAGATTTAAATACTTGTGCCAGCAATAGCGGTTAAACTTGATCTATTAATTAATTAAATGTAATTTTTAGTATTGTGTTTAAAGGTGAGTTAAATAAAATATTTAGAGTTTTGGTGAAATAAAAACTTTAATTTAATAGTTTAATTTAATTAAAGCAATTATTAATAAATTTTAATAAAAGACTAGGATTAGATACCCTATTATAAAATTTAAATTAAGATAATTAATAATTAAATGTAAATCATTAAAATTATAAGATTTGGCGGCTATGTATCCTTGTTAGAGAAACCTGTGTATTGAAATTGATGAGCCACGATAGGGATAACTCAAATTTTGTTTATGTATTGCTGTTGAGTAATGGTACATTTAATGTATGGTTATAATATTATGATTTATTTAAATAGTAATTCAAGTCAAAATGTAATTTATTTGAGAATGTGCATGGGTTATAATTATATATATTCAATGGATAATTATTTTGAATATTAATTTGAAAGAGGATTTAAGAGTAAATTTTAAAAATTATTAAAGTTGAAATTAGTATTATTTAGTGTACAAATTGCCCGTCAATTTCATTAATAGTGAAGTAAGTCGTAACATAGTAAAAGTACCGGAAGGTGTTTTTAGACTAAAATTTTAGTTTAATAAAAATATTTCATTTACATTGAAAAGATTTTTTGGATAAAAAATTTTAATTGAATGAATTATTAAGTATTTTTTGTTTTTTTTTTAAAAATATTTTAATCAAAGTAGTCAAATAGTTGTTTGTTGAAGTATCAAATTTTGAATAAATTTTTGTTTATGATAGTTTATAGTAATGTGAGTGAAATTAGTTTAAATAATAAGAAGTATTAATACTATTTTACCTTTTGCATCAGGGTTGATTAAAAAAAACTAACTAATTGTTGTTTCTCCCGAATGTAATAGAGCTAAACTTTAATGATTGTTATAGTCGCATATATATAGAAAATTAGGGTTTAGAAGTTATATGTTATTCGATTTTACTGATATCTGGTTTTTTATGAATTGAATTTAATTCAGATGTTTATGATTAAATTTTTAAAATAATTTTTATTTTAAAAATTTCTAAATATTAATATTTTGTGGGTAACCTACATAATAAGTTATATAATTTAGTTTTTTAAGTTTTTAAATTGTAGGCTTTAAAATTAGCTACTTATTGAAAGTGTTTAATAGTTTATTGATTGATTTTAAAAATTTGATATTTAAATATATGGGATTAATAAAAATATTTTTATAATGTATTTAAAAATTTTATAATGATTAAATGAGTAGTAAGTGTTAAAATTATGTTTTAATTTTATGTTTATATATAATTAAGGAACTCGGCAAATTTTATGTCCAACTGTTTAACAAAAACATTGCTTATTGATTATGATTTTAAGTAAATCTGCCCAATGATGAGAATTTAATGGCTGCAGTATAACTGACTGTACAAAGGTAGCATAATAAATTGTTTTTTAATAGGAAACTGGAATGAAAGAATTAATGAGATATATACTGTCTCGGTTATATTAAATGAAATTAGATTTTAAGTTAAAATTCTTAAATTTGATTATGGGACGATAAGACCCTGTAGAATTTTATATTGATTTAAAAATTATAATTTTATTTATTTTACTGTAGTTTTTGGGTTAATATTTTGCTGGGAGGGCAATTAAATTTAATCAACTTTATAAAGTTAAGTCTATAATTTTAGTGTGTTTGAGTTTATTAATATTATTAAATTTAGATTAAATTACCTCAGGGATAACAGCGTAATATCTTTGAATGAGTCCATATTAGAAAAGATGTTTGCGACCTCGATGTTGAATTAGGATACATTTTAAATGCAGAAGTTTAATGATTAAGTCTGTTCGACTTTTAAAATCCTACATGATTTGAGTTCAGATCGTCGTAAGACAGATCGGTTTCTATCTATAATAAATTTAAAATTTTTTGTACGAAAGGACCGAAATTTTTGAATAATTCATAAGTTAAATATAATAAATATATGAATTATATAAGCAAATTTAGTGCATTAAACTTAGAATTTAAATAAATATATTATGGATATATATATAATAATTTTATTAATTAATTTGTTAGTTTTAATTATCAGGGTGTTGCTTGGGGTTGCGTTTTTAACTTTATTTGAGCGTAAAGTTCTTGGGTATGTTCATAATCGTAAGGGTCCGAATAAATTGTTTGTTAAAGGTTTTACTCAGCCTTTTAGGGACGCATTGAAATTATTAAGGAAAGAGGTTTTAATTTTTTATATAAAAGATTATATCTATTTTTTTAGTTCGATATTTATATTTTTATTTTCAATAATGTTATGGTTGGTTTATCCATGATTAATAAATAATTTTTCTTACTCAATTTTGGTAATAATTTTATTTTTAAGATTTAATGTTTATCCTGTAATTTTTATTGCTTGAAGTTCAAACAATAATTATAGAATATTGAGGAGGTTACGTGTAGTAGCTCAGATAATTTCTTTTGAGATTATATTGTTTATTTTGATTTTTGTGTTTATTTTATTAATTGAGAGATTTTCACTAAATTTGTTGTTTAAATTCCAGGATTTAGTATTTGCTGTGGTTTTATTACCTATTTATTTGATTGTTTTTATTAGTATATTAATTGAGTTGAATCGAACTCCTTTTGATTTAATTGAAGGGGAGTCAGAATTAGTTTCCGGGTTTAATATTGAGTTTAGTGGTGGTTTGTTTACTTTAATTTTTTTAGCTGAGTATTCAAGTATTATATTTATGGGTGTATTTTTAACAATTTTATTTTACGGGGTTATACCTCAAAGTTTTATTTTTGTCTTGATTTATATAATTCATGTTTATTTAATTATTTTGGTTCGTGGAGTGCTACCCCGGATTCGTTACGATCAAATAATGTATATATGTTGAACAGATTTTTTAATTATTTCTTTGACTTATATATTTTATATTTGAGTCATTAAAGAAGGTTTATTACTAATAAGTTAATAAAATTTTAGTTTTATGTTGTATTTTCAAAATACATGCTTATTCAAGCTCATTAACTAGAGTTTTATATTAATAATTAAATCTCAGGTTCGATTAAAATAAGAGAAGGTAAAGAAGTATAAGAAGTATAAGTATGTAAATATTAGATTAACATTAATATATGGGTATTCAATTAATTGACCTCCGAGTCAAGTCAATAAAATAAAATTATTAATGAAGAATCAATAAATTAATTGACTAATTGGATAAAATTTATTAGATTTATTTAAGTAGTTTTTAAATATTGGTATTGTTAATAGAATTAAAATTGATATTATTAAGGCGACCACTCCCCCCAGTTTATTGGGGATTGCCCGTAAAATTGAGTAAGCAAATAGAAAATATCATTCTGGTTTAATGTGGACCGGGGTTACTATAGAATTAGCAATTTTAAAATTGTCCGGATCACCAAGATAGTATGGTAGTTGGAGGTTAATAAATATGTAAATTATAATAATTATGGTGAAACCTAGTAGATCTTTAATTATGAAATACGGGTGGAATTCAACCATGTAAATTTTTCTATCAAATCCTATAGAGTTATTCGATCCTGTTAAATGTAGCAGAAATAGATGGATTACAACTAGCAGTATAATTACGAGGGGTATAATGAAGTGTAAAGAATAGAATCGGTTTAATGTAGCATTGTTGATCGAGTATCCTCCCCAAATTCATTTAACTATTGTTTCCCCTAAATAGGGGATTGCTGATATTAAATTTGTAATTACTGTTGCTCCTCAAAAGGATATTTGTCCTCATGGTAGAACATATCCCAGGAATGCAGTTATTATTGATAATAATATAATTATAATACCAACACTTCAAACTTTAGTTAATTTAAATGATGTATATCAGATGTTTCGTCTGATATGGATATATATTATAATAAAATAGAAGGATGCGCCATTTATGTGTATTAGGCGGATTAATCAACCTCTATTGACATCTTTTATGATGTGGATTACTCTATTAAAGGCTATGTCAGTATTTGGGCAGTAGTGTATTGATAATAAAAATCCTGTAATGATTTGAATTATTAAAAATAAACCCAGTATTGATCCAAAATTTCATCAGATGTTAATATTTATAGGAGTGGGAAGTTTTAGAATTGAAATAATAAATATTTTTGTAAAAATGTTACTTTTGAGGAACCTAATAAATTTATTCATCTTTTTTTTGGCGTAGGGCTTTCTTTTTAACCAAACAAATTTTAATGTTGATTACAAGAATAATAGCTAATAGAATTAATATTAGTATAATATAAATTAGATGATTTGTAGAATAAATTTTAAATAATTTTAATGATTTAAAATTTAAAATTTTGTGTGATGGACATTTAGAATTTAAGAATTTTGAGGATATAATTATGGCAATTAAGATTAAAAGTGCTAATATTTTTTTTATTTTGTTTTTAGGGAAAATTTTTTTGTTTATTAGTCTGATGAAGTAAGCAAATAGGGTTAATAACCCTCTAATGTATATAAATATAATAATTAGAATATAGATTGAGTCAATAAATATAAATCTGTAAAAGTTTATTAATAGTATGAATCTTAGGATAGTAAAAATAAATTTGATGGGAGTTAATTTTGAATTTTTAATTAGCAGGCATAATGCTGCTACTATAATTATGATAGGTATATTTAGAATGATTATTAGATAAAGTTTGTTCATTAGTTTTAAAAGTTTATTTATTTTTAATTTACAAAATTAACGTTTTTTTTAAACTATAAAACTAAAATTTAAATTTTTTACTAGTTTAATTTGTTTCAAAAAATAGTTTAAGTAAAACGTTAATTTTGGGGATTAATAATATTTTTGTTAGAAATTTTTTTGATATCATATTTATAATTATTTTTAGGCTAGGGTGTTTATTAGTTATTTTAGTTAAAGATTATTTTATTATATTTTTGTTTTTTCTAGAAATGTTACTTTTATTAATTATTTATTATTTAATAATTTGTCTAACTTTAATGGAGAGACTAATTGTTTATTTAATAGTAATAGCAGTTTGTGATGGGGTTTTGGGTCTTTCCTTATTAGTTAAAATAAATAATAGTTTGGGACACCAGATAATCAAGTTTTTAGACATTTAGGATGGAAATTTTACTTTTATTATTTACTTTTTTTTGAATATACATATTTAATATTAATATTGTTATAATTAATTTTATAAATTTTTTTTTGTTGCTTAAATTATTAACTAAATTTAGAGTTTTAGATTGATGAGATTTAAATTTTTTATTTGGGTTAAATATTTACAGGTATGGTTTAATAATTTTATCGATAATAATTTTAAGGGTAATTTTATTAAATTTAAAAGATTTAAAATGTGTTAGTTTAATTTTAGTAATATTTGTTGTTATAATTTTAAATTTTTTATCTATAAATTTGTTATTATATTATTTTATGTTTGAAAGGAGGCTAATTATAATTTATTATTTAATTATGGGATGGAGACATAGAATTTTTAAAATATTTGCTAGTTATATACTAATTTTTTACACTTTGATATTTTCTCTACCTATACTTTTAATTATTATTATAATTTCGAAGTATTGGGATAGTTTATCATTTTTAATTTTAGAGATATCAAATATTACTTTATCAAATTTTTTAGTTATTTATTTGATATTCGGGTTTCTTGTTAAAATTCCAATATTTATATTACATAGTTGATTATTAAAAGCACATGTGGAAGCTCCATATTTTGGGTCTATAATTTTGGCATCAATCATGTTAAAATTAGGAGGGTATGGATTATTACGGGTTTTATTAATATTTAATGAGAGATTTTTTTTAAAGAACTATTTAATTTTATTTAACATGATAGGTGCTTTAGTGATAAGAATTTTTTGTTTGCAACAGATTGATATAAAACTTTTAATTGCAATTTCTTCTGTTGTTCACATAGGATTAATGATTTCATCAATGTATACTTTAGGGGGATTTGGAATTAAAGGTGGGTTTATAATTATATTAGCTCATGGGTTTAGCTCTTCAGGACTTTTTTATTTAGTTAATGAAATTTATAAAAATTCTAAGACTCGGTTAATTAGACTTAATAAAGGAGTTATAATATTTATACCTGTAATGACAATGATGTGGTTTTTGTTGTGTACTTCAAATAGTGCAGCCCCTTTGTCTATTAATTTATTTAGTGAGGTTTTTATACTGTCTAGATTAATTTATTTTTGAAGTGGGATTCTGGGGTTTTTACTTCTATATTGTTTTTTTAGTTTTATGTATAGAATTTATTTATTTTCATCAGTACAGCATGGGTTTAACGAAATTTGTGTTTATTATTTTTTCAGGGGTAAATTAATTGGATATTTTTCAAGAATGTATCATTGAATTCCATTAAATTTGGGGTTTTTATTTTTGATGATCATTTAAATTTAAATAGTTTAATTAAAAAACTTTGATTTGTGGTTTCAAGAATGTATTATTTGTACTTTAAATTGTGATTTTTATAGTTGTTAGAGGAGTTATTTTGTTAATGATTTCATTATTTTTAATTTTAATATTTTTTTATACAATTTATCTAAATAAGCTTTTTGTTGTAAGTTGGATAATTTATTCTAGTAGATCACTAAAAATTGAGTTTGTTATTCTAATAGATGAATTTTCTTCTCTATTTTTAGGGATAGTTTCTTTAATTACTTCAGTTGTTGTTTTTTATAGAGTTGATTATATATCAGATGTGGATTGAAAGAAGTTGAGACGGTTTAATTATTTAGTGCTATTGTTCATGATTTCAATGTTTTTGATGGTTAGAAGTCCTACAATATTTAGAATTCTTGTAGGATGGGATTTATTGGGGCTGACTTCTTATTGTTTGGTTATTTATTATCAGAATATAAAGGCCCTTAATGCCGGATTTTTAACAATTATGATAAATCGTGTTGGAGATTGTATACTATTAATTTTAATTGCAATAAATTTGTTGAATGGTAGATTAAATTCTTTTCTAGATTTAAAAATAAATGTTTTAATTTTAATTATTATAGCATTTACAAAAAGAGCACAATTACCATTTTCTAGATGATTACCGGCAGCAATAATAGCACCTACACCAATTTCTTCATTAGTCCATTCATCAACTTTAGTAACAGCGGGGGTATATTTATTGATTCGTTACAATGTTTTTATTGATAATAATGTAACTTTATATATAATAATTTCTAGTTTGACAATAGTTAGAAGGGGGTTGTTAGCTAATTTTGAGAATGATTTTAAAAAAATTATTGCTTTATCAACTCTTAGGCAGTTAGGATTTATAATAAGGATTTTATTAATGAAAATGTATGATTTAGCTTTTGTTCATTTAATTATTCATGCAATATTTAAGTCATTGATATTTTTGTGTGCAGGTAGGATAATTCATTATTTAAATGGATCTCAAGATTTACGTGATTATTCTGGGATTTTTTTTGTTTATCCTTTTAAAAGGTTGATTCTAATGTTTTCAATAATAAGTTTATGTGGATTTCCTTTTTTAGCTGGGTTTTATTCGAAAGATTTAATCATGGAATTTATACTTATAAATAATTTAAATTTGTTTATTGTTATAAATCTAGTTATTGCGACTATATTTACTGTTTCTTATTCAGTCCGTATTTTGTGCACAATGATAAAATTTAATCATATGAAGTTTGTAGGACTGATAGTTAAAGAGAATGGTTGGATAAATTTGTATATAATGATTATAATAATTTTAACAATTTTTTTTTCCAAAATTTATTTTAATTTAAAATTTTTGGATTATACTCTAAATTTATCTTTATTTATAAAACTAATAGTTTTAAAGTTGTGTGTTTTAGGAGTAATTTTTGGGGTTCAATTAAGTTTGACCAGGACTTTGGCAGTTTTTTTCTTAAGTGTAATAAAAAATATATTTTATTTAAATAAGTTTTTAAAAATAAATTATATATTTATTTTGAAGTTGATCATAGATTATGACATTTACTTTGATAAATTGTTTATAAATATTTATAATAAGGAGATTTACAAAAGGGTGATAGTTTTAATTAGTCAAAAAAGGTCAGTTAGGTTTATAAATTTATTGGGTCTGTGAGTTATAGTGTTAATTATTTTTGTAATTTTAATTTATTTAAATAGCTTAAGAAGAGCAAAATATTGAAGATATTTAGGTAAATTTTATTTTTTAAATAATTTATAATTAATATAATTAATTTTATATTGAAAATATAATGTTATTTTTTAACTAATAAATTAAAAATAAAAGATGTCAATCTTAACATAAAGTTAGAAGCTTTATTTTATTTATTTTATTAATTGGAATAGTTTTAATATTCAAGTTGATTATTAACAGTAACCAGCTAATTTTAGCTTCAATTAATGGTTGGGCAAATTAAGTATTTAAAGAATATATAAAGTAATAATTTACATTTAATTTCGACTTAAATTTTTGATTTGTTTTAAATCTATATATATACATATATTAGTAAATTCATTTTAAATAGTTATTAATAATTTCATAAATTAGTGTAGTAAATATAAAGGTGATAAGCAAATATGTTGATATATATATACACATAGAATTGGAGTAAGGGAGGTAATTGATAATTGGGATCAACAGTACAATTTCGATGTCAAAAATCAGAAATATTAAAATTATTAAATAAAACGGGAGGGAAAAAGGTAAGTATGAATTTGAGATAGGCATAAATCCACATTCAAAGGGAGTTTTTTTTTCAAAATTTTTGAATTTAATTATTGAAAAAAAAATATTTAATATTATTAAAGTTAAACAAATAATTCTAGTAATGATGATAAATAAGATTGGGTAAGTAATTATATATATTAAATTATTAAAATTTTTAATTGGAAATTAAATGTATTTATTATACTATATATATAGTACACTCATCAATATAAAAATAAATATAAGAATAGCCAAATTACATCCACGAAGTGTCAGTATCATAAGGATAATTCAAAGTTAAAATGATGAGTTTTAGATATTTGTTGATTAATAAATCGACCCAGAGAGTAGGAGAGTATAATGATTCCAATAATAATATGTAATCCGTGGAATCCCGTTATCAAGAAAAAAATTGATCCGAAGATTCTGTCATTGATGCAAAAAAAGGAATCTTTATATTCAATATACTGAAAGAGTGAAAAACAAACTCCTAGCCTAATTGTTAAAGATAATCTAGTTTTTGAATCATTGTAGTTATTGTTTAAAAGTCTGTTATGGCATCATGTTACTGAAATCCCTGATGCAATTAAGATAATTGAATTTATTAATGGGACTTCATAGGGGTCAAATATAATAATATTTTTTGGGGGTCACTGTATCCCAATTTCTGGGTCAGGGGCAATAAATATGTGAAAGTAGGTCCAGAAAAAAGAAATAAAAAAAAACAATTCTGATAGGATAAATAGGATTATACTAAATTTTAAAAATTTGGAAATTATTAAGGTGTGTATTCCTTGGAAAAAACTTTCTCGAATTACGTCTCGAATTCATAAATTGAAACATAGAAAAAAAATTAGAAAATTAATTATTAAAATTTTAATTTTGAATTCTTCCAGGTTGAATCACATACAGATATTTATTAAAATATTGAAGATTCTGATTGATAGGAATAACGGTCAAGGTCTATTAGTTACTAAATGATATGGGTGGTTGTAGTTGTTCATTATTTAGCTTCATTAAAGTATAATATTGACAATATTGAAAATACATAAGCCTGAATTATAGATATTGATAGTTCTAGAATCACTAATAAATTTTGTAGTATAACTACAATAATTATAATAATAAAGTTAATTGATTCTAAAAAATTTCCAATTAGAATTATTAATAGATGCCCCGAGATTAAGTTTGCTGTAAGCCGGATTGCCAGGGTTATTGGTCGAATAATATTTCTAATTAATTCGATTAGTACTATGAAGTTCATTAAAAAAATTGGGGTGTTCAAGGGAACAAGATGATATAAAAATTTTTTGTAGTTGTTAAAGATTAAAAAAATTATAAATCCTACTCAGAGAGATATCGATAAAGATAGATTTGTTATTATATGGCTAGTTAGAGTAAAGATGTATGGGAATAAACCAATAAAGTTTAAGGCAAAAATGAATATTAATAAGGTAATAAAGATCAATAGATTTGACTCAAAGTATTTATTTATGGGTTTAAATTCTTTAAATAAAATGTCTAAAATAAATGTTCATAGAATGTTTATTCGGGATGGGATTAGTCAAAATCTATATAGTAGACTTAAAGGTGTAATTACAACTAATCAATTTAATGATAGGAGTATGTTATTTATTAAATCAAATCTTTCAAATAGTCTAGTTATCATGAGAATTTTCATTTTAGGTTATTAGATTTTAATTTATTGGGTGAATTTACAGAAATAATTGTAGTATTTAAAATTATTGCAAGTAACATGTTGAAAGAAAATATTATTAAAATAAATAATGATCATTTTATTGGACTTATTTGTGGGATTAAAGAATAATATTAATTTTTCATTAAAAGTAATTAGAGCTACTATAGTTTGATTTAAAAGATCAATCCTTATTATTCAGGCATTTAATGAATTTAAAGAATAATATGCTTATTAATTTTAGCTTGACAGTCTAATGTTATATTTTAACTAATTCTTTAGTTGTAATTATTAACTCAGTTTATGAAGTCTGATAATGATGTGGATTCAATAACAATTGGTATAAATCTATGATTTGCTCCGCAGATTTCTGAACACTGACCAAAATATAGGCCAGGCCGGATTGTTGATAGAATTATTTGATTTATTCGTCCGGGAACTGAATCAATTTTTAAACCCAAAGAAGGAATTGTTCAAGAGTGAATAACATCTATAGAGGTTGTAATTATACGGATTAGGAAACCGTACGGGATTACAATTCGGTTGTCTACATCTAAAAGTCGAAATAAATTTTTTGAATCCGAAATATTTAGTATATAAGAATCAAAGGATAAGTCTTCAAAGTCTGGGTATTCATATCTTCAGTATCATTGATGACCAATTGATTTAATGGTTATATTTACTGGGAGTCTTTCATCAATAAAGTATAGAATTTTTAAAGATGGGATACAAATGAAAATTAGAATTAGTATTGGTATTAGAGTTCATAAAGTTTCAATTATATGATTTTTTAATAAAAATCGGTTAGTGAATTTGTTAATTAAAATGTCCACTAAAATAAATATTGTTATTGAAATGATAATTAAGATAAATATAAAAGTTATGTTATGAAAGGCAATTAAATTATCTAGATATGGAGAGTTAGAGTTTTGAAAAGAGTTTATTTTTCATGTTGCAATTTTTAATAAAAGGGTTAATCTTTATCTATGAAGCTTAAATTCATTGCACTTATTTTGCTATATTAAAAAAATAAAATTTTAGGGGTTTCAGTGTATAAATGGTCTTTTGGGGGATAATTATTTAATCACTCAATTGAAATTAAGAAAAATTTAAAGATAATTAAACGTTTAGCTTGCAAACTTTCTATAATTAAAAATAGAAGTAAAATTAGTCTGTTTGTTGATAATATTGACCCAAATGATGAAATTAAATTTCAACAGTAGTATGCGTCTGGGTAATCCGAGTATCGTCGGGGTATACCTATTAAACCAAGAAAATGTTGAGGGAAGAATGTTAGATTAACACCAAGAAATATTGAAAAGAATTGGGTTTTTAATCATTTTTGATTTATTAGTAAGCCAAAAATGAGAGGGTATCAGTGAATAAATCTTGAAATAATTGCGAAAATTGCACCTATTGACAGAACGTAATGAAAATGTCCAACTACGTAGTAAGTGTCGTGGAGAATAATGTCAATTGATGAATTTGATAGTATGATTCCAGTTAATCCACCGATAGTAAATAAAAAAATAAATCCCAGAGATCATAAAATTGAGTTATTCAGGTTTAGTTTTCCGCCGTGGTATGTTGCTAATCATCTAAAAACTTTAATCCCTGTTGGGATTGCAATTACTATTGTTGCTGAGGTGAAGTAGGCGCGGGTGTCAACATCCAAACCAACTGTGAATATGTGATGGGCCCAGACAATAAATCCGAGCAGCCCAATTCCTAATATGGCATAAATTATACCAATATTCCCAAAAATTTCTTTTTTTCCACTTTCGTTAATAATAATTTGGGAGATTAGCCCAAATCCTGGTAGAATTAGAATGTAAACTTCAGGGTGACCAAAAAATCAAAATAAATGTTGATATAAAATTGGATCCCCTCCTCCTATTGGGTCAAAAAACCTAGTGTTTAAGTTTCGGTCAAATAAGAGTATAGTGATTGCTCCTGCTAAAACCGGTAGAGATAGGAGTAATAAAATGGCTGTAATAAATACTGATCATGAAAATAAATTAATTTGGTCATATTTTAGGCTAAAGTTTTTTATTAATATAATTGTTACTATAAAGTTTATTGCACCTATAATTGAGGATATTCCAGACATATGGAGGGAAAAAATTCTTAAATCAACAGATGGCCTGTTATGATATATTGTTAGTGAAAGGGGAGGGTAAACTGTTCATCCTGTCCCTATTGTTATTTTGAAAAGGTTTCTTATCAGCAGTAGAAGCAATGATGGTGGTAGTAATCAAAATCTAATGTTATTTATTCGGGGAAATGCTATATCGGGAGATCCTAATATTATAGGGATTAGTCAATTTCCGAATCCTCCAATAAGGAATGGTATTACTAAAAAAAAAATTATGATAAAGGCATGAGATGTGACAAAAGTATTATAAATTTGGTCATTATTAATTCATTTACCTGGAATTCTTAGTTCTAAACGAATTAAAAATCTTATTGCTGTTCCAATTATTCCTGACCATAATGCAAATAATATATAAAGTATTCCGATGTCTTTATGATTAGTAGAGTAAAATCATTTTTTTATAAAAATTTAAAATTTTTCGGTCAACAAATTTAAGGTCAAAAAGATAAGATTTATAAAATTTTAATTATAATTTTAACTTTGAAGGTTAATAGTTTAATTATTAACTTAAAATCTTTAGGGCAGAATAAATAATTAATTAATATTTTAAACCACTGACTCCCCAAATTTCATAAGTGGGGAGTATTATGTCTGATAAAAAGAGGTAAATTGTAAATTTATAAATAAAGGTAAAATCTTTTAATACTAATTTCTGTAGTTTAAAAAAAATTTTAAATTGCAAATTTAAAAATATATGTTTCATCATATCAGAAATTTTGGTTTGTCAAGGTGTAGTGGTGTATGTATTAATATATACTTATGTAAATTCCTCTCACGGCTATGAATGCAATTGATGCGATTAACGGTAACAAATACATTTTGTATTTAAGGGGCTTAGGGGTTGATTTTTTACCCGTTAGGTCAGGAGTTTTTATTAAATTAAAGTAATTTCAGATTATTACTACATTTCTAAGCGTATACAAGTATATAATTATTCAGAGGTAGTCACTATAATCAAACAGGGTGTTAAACATTAATGTTCATTTTAACATAAATATTATTATTGGTGGCAGGAATGAGTATGTAATAATAAGAATTGTATAAATTAATCTTTGGCTTTCCGAGAGTTTGTTTAGATCAGATTTTGAATAAATATAATTATCTTCTAAAACTTTTATGATCCAAAATGTTAAAATTGTATAAACTAAAAAGTACCATAAGAATAGTGATTTGTCACAATAAGCTAAAACTAAAAATACAAAGTTTTGTCTAATTGAAGAACATGCAAAGATTTTTTTTATTGAAACATATTTAATAGATTCGACTGAGAGAGCCAAGTTGGCTAATACTAGATAATAAATTAGTTCAACTGAGAATTCTATTTCTTTAAATAAAATGATTGGGATAACTTTTATAAATGTGGATATAAAAAAAATTTGATGTCAGGCTATGAATTCAACCCTACAAATCAGTCAAGTGGAAAATGGGTAAATTGCTAGTTTTATAAATATGAGAATTTGAAATAAAATCTCAAAAGGATTAGATAATCCAATTATTCCACATTTTATTAATATTATTAATAAAAAGGTAATTATTCTAGCCCCAGAGATTATGTAGTAAAAAGTTCTAGCTACCGGGTTGTCATGTTTAGCGAGAATAAAAATTATAACGATTGTACAGGTTTCAGCTATAAATCATTTAAGAATAATATTATTAGTTATAATTATGAAAATTATTATAATTCAAAAAAATATTGATCATATTATTCAGTTTCCTTTAATCAGCAAATATTACATAATAATAATAATTTTATAAACTTAAAAGGTTTATAATATTAAATTTAAATTACTGCAGGGGATTAAATTATAATATATTTAAGTGTTTAAGCACATAAAATTTTGAATTTTATAGAATTATTTAGATTAATAAATATATAAAATCCCGGGTTATATAAAAGAAGGGCAGGCATTCTATAGTCAGGGTATGAACCTAATAGCTTTATTTAGCTTATTTATATAGATATATAAATTTAAGTATAATTTTTTAAAGCAAATAAAATGTTATAAAATTTAACTAATATCCAAAGTAATAGTATAATTAGATATACATGATTTATTCTATCAAAATAATCCTTTGTTCAGGCATATTACTTGATAATATTTTAAATTATTTTTTAAAAAATTTAAATTATTTGAGGTGGGAGCTTCTGGTTATCAATTTATTAAAATTAAGTAGAATTTAATTATTTTGGGGGGGTAACACTTTGTTTTTACCAATAATCGGGGGGTTGATTATGGTGAATGCAAGGGCAGGCAGCAAGTTCTTCACTTCAAAATTAGGGGGACCCTAATCGTCAATTTTATCAAAATTAGATAGAATTTTGTTATTAGGGGTCAACCACCTATCTCTACAAACAACAGGGGGATTGTTCTTCGAGATCTAGGTGGGTAGTGGGTGATTTGCCTCAGTCACCCACCCCTCTAAAAATTAGGGGGACCCTAATCGTCAATTTTATCAAAATTAGATAGAATTTTGTTATTAGGGGTCAACCACCTATCTCTATAAACAACAGGGGGATTGTTCTTCGAGACTGGTGGTCCAGAAAATTAGTATGACCAAGTGCAAATTCAACTGTATTATATATGCACCATTTTAGGTACACCAACTAATTAAAAAAGGATTTAATAACAAAACTCGTTTACATTGATATTTATACTAACATTCTTCATATGGGGAGTTATGTAATGGCCTATTTTTATATTAGAATATATTTATTAAATGAAAGAAGGGCAGGCAGCATTCTATGGTTGGGGTATAACCTAATATTTA